ACGGATACCCATCTCTTTGAAGAGAACATTTGCAACCCACTATAGTTCACTCCATAAAGGCTTAGGAAGGAGTAGCACATTCTCCTAGGAAGGATTGCCCCGTCAACCGTGATGAATGAGTTACACAGGCCCGTTAGTGACACCGCTCTGGATAAAGAGATGTGGGATAAGATCTTTCCTTCTTTCAGCCTAGCCTATCCCGCCCACCACCCTTGGTCTAGTCCCCGGAGTTGTTTGCCAGGAATAAAGAGCAGCTTAGGTCAAGTATCCGTAGTAGAGTAGTTCTTCCGTGGCATGATCAGAGCAGAAGACTCTCCCCATGCATTGGTCCGGTGTCAGTTAGGAGAAGGTTTTTCCCGCGAAACTGACATCATTGAGAAACCCCCTGTGAAAATGGGTGCCTATAAAAATCCCATACGAGCATATCTTCGAAAACTATTGCCTGTCCTACTTTCAGGCAATAGTTTTCTTCTTTCACAATTGAAGAAAATAAAGAAATTTCAATCTTGGAGGAGTTTCTTCGGGTTAGCGAAGGAAAGACAGCCTCTATTACATAACCTTTCTCAGTGTCGGGCGAGAATGCCGGTTTCAGATGGACGGACAAGGCTTCCCTCCTAGCTACTAGATCCGGTTTTGAACCTTTGTTTATGATGACCGAGACAAGGATAAAAAACAGGAATAGAGAGAAAGATGGTAACTATCTTAAATAAATGAGAGAAACTCTGACTTCAAAGTTCTTGACGGCAAGGTAACAGTAGTAGTCTTTCAGTCTGCTTTCCCTGCCTTGTGAAATCTTCTTCATTAAGATTTTCTTTGTGTACAGTCGTATACCGTACTGTCTCAAGCCGAGCTCCTTTCAAGCTTCTTTTTTTCTTATCTTTTTCTTCTCCTGTAGGTAGCCAGTCAAGGAGATATTCTTTTTAGCCTCTTGGATACAGAGGCGAAGACAAAGTTCGAGAAGAATCAGGTTCATCGAACGAGCATGAGGCAGGAGATGAAGGGATTCCGGTAGATCTTGACATTCTTGGTACTACTTCCTCGAGACCAGATTGCCCCATCTTTTCCTTCTAAGACTGTCACGGCCTTCTCTACTTTTGAATTTGAACAGGTTTCTAAACAGGTTTTCTATTGGATCTTCCCCTTTGACTTAGTTTGCGCTCTCCTCCACCAGCCAGTATCGGAACGAGCATTCTGCTTTCTCAGTGTGAGGAGTCGTCCCGAGATCGAATTCACTTTGTCTGCCAAGCTCCCAGAAATGTATCAAATCCTCCTTAGAGTGGGGGAGAAAAGGACAACTACCACTTGAAAAGAGCTCCAATAAAAAAAAGAGAGACTTAGTGGCCCTCCGGTGTTATGGATAGATGCGTACACAGAAAGTAGACTGGACTGCGACTCCCGTATCAATAGTGCAATGTACTGTTCTCTAGAGACAAGATATGACTTTTTGGGGAGGGCGATCCTACTCATACCCGGCTTTTTTTTCTGTCCTGCCCCCGCGCCTGTAACATCCAAGGAGCGGGGATTACCGGCCGTTCTCTTGCCCGATCGAGCCAACCTTTTTCCTACTCTTTCTTCCTCTAGCTCCAGGGTAACTACTATTCTGACTCCAGGTTAGAGCTGCTAGCTGGTTTGCTGGTAGAATGGGGGATAGATAGCCTTTGAAAGTCCCTTTCCCTTTGACTCTGCTTTCTTCTATTGGACCAGGGATTAGATAGTTGCCTCATACAACGCTCTTTAGAACCAGACTAACAGGCGTCAGCGTTAGAGCATGGGATTCATAACCTGACTTACTTGGTGACTCCTATAGTACAACCAAAGGCTAGTTGGTTAGCTTGTTCATACAGCACTGGACTTGCTCGCTGGGATAGAGGCAACGCTTGAGAGCTGGTTTGCAAAAGATCCCAATCCTAACGATAGATCTAGGGCCGGTCGTATAAATCCTTGTTCTTTTGTTCTAGATCAAAAAGATTTCATTCATTCATTTCTTTTAGCCTTATTTTATTGTTATTAGCTTATATAAAGGAAAGTGTCTATGTCGATATCTTCCTGGCTTCTATCTCTTTCTTCTAGTAGTTAGCTGGGATTGAGAAAGCTCCGCCCAAAGGTGCTCATATTCATATTATGGGCCGGGCACCGGTAGGCTAAAGTCAAGTCAAAACTACGAGAAGGGGGGGATAAGTTTTTTGAAGTTTTCACTCTTTCAAATAAGACTTTGGTTTTGTGTGTATACTATCCTTGGAAGTCAATATTAAACCAAACCACGGGACGCTTCCGATCCT